CCCTTCTTTGTTGCAGAAGTCTTTACTGGTTCTCCAGGGAAATATGTTGGTCTCGCAGAAACAATTCGGGGATTTCAATTCATCCTTTCCGGAGAATTAGACGGTCTTCCCGAGCAGGCATTTTATTTGGTGGGTAACATCGATGAAGCTACCGCGAAAGCTATGACCTTAGAAGAGGAGAGCAAATTGAAGAAATGACCTTAAATCTTTGTGTACTAACTCCTAATCGAATGATTTGGGATTCCGAAGTGAAAGAGATTATTTTATCTACTAATAGTGGACAGATTGGCGTATTACCAAATCATGCCCCCATTGCCGCGGCTGTAGATATAGGTCTTTTGAGAATACGACTAAACGACCAATGGGTAACGGTGGCTCTTATGGGTGGTTTCGCTAGAATAAGTAATAATGAGATCACCATTTTAGGAAATAATGCGGAAATTAGTACTGACATTGATCCACAAGAAGCTCAACAAACTCTTGAAATAGCTGAAGCTAACTTGAGTAGAGCTGAGGGTAAGAGACAAGCAATTGAGGCAAATCTAGCTCTCAGACGAGCTAAGACGCGAGTAGAGGCTGTCAATTTAATTTCCTATTAGTAGTCATCAATACATTCAATCAAGTTCTTTATTATATCCTACACACTACATAATTCTTCCACAAAATTAACACAATAACGAAAAAAAGAGGATGGGTAGAGAAACTTATTAGATACCGGATTCCATGGTATCTAATAAGTTCTACCTACTATTGGATTTGAACCAATGACTCCTGCCGTATGAAAGCAATACTCTAACCGCTGGGTTAAGTAGGTCATTTATCACCACAAAAAAGGTCTGCATCACTTTGATGGATTATAGGTAAAATATGTTTTCTAAGCAATATCAATCTTTTACCAGGAAACGTAAACGGATCAGAGAGTTATCATGCGGGATTCTGGGATACCCTTCTTGACAAGAAATTGTCTATATGTTAAAATAGTTATGACAAGGGCTATAGCTCAGTTAGGTAGAGCACCTCGTTTACACGTGCGCCAATGCTTTTCAAGGGAGCCGATTATGCAATAACCCTAATTTTTTTTTTTAGAAGTAGATGTCTGACTCCGTAGATTCGAGAGAACAAGAGAAAAATAGCCTGACAAATATTTGGTTTGATCTGATTCAGGTGCGAATTATGGTGCCAAATAAAAGAAAACCTGCCACTGTAAGGTAAATGCTCAGTCCATTCAATGCCGGGCATAATGAATCTAAGGATCTCAAAAACCTCTTTCTGTCCTATGAGCTTTTAGGTGTATGAAGTCTCATATTTGACTCTTGCAGCGGAACAATAGAGACTCCATTTAACTCAGGTTTATCTAGGCCGAAGGCAGACCTAAATCAAGGTCACACTTCTTTGAAACACTTTGGTATTGCTCCTATATCAGGATACAAGTAATGAATCAGAGCACAAGGAACCATCTCATTATCTTTTGATCTTCCTTTAAAGAAAAAATATGGTGAACTAACTGATCTTTACATCAGTTGATGAAAGAGCCCAATGCAACAAAATGCATGTTGGGTCTTTGAAACAGTTCAAATCATTTCGATGAAGATAAGTTTTATCTGTTTTACCGAGAAAGTCTACGGTTCGAGTCCGTATAGCCCTAATACATTCCCTTTTTGTTTTGTATAGATAGTTGGAACAAGAAAAAAACACACTAGTTAATTTCAACCCAACGCACTCTCTTCATCCACTTTCATGAATGAATTACATATGATATTTTCATCATATTTCTAAGATTTAGAATAAGTATAAACTCAGTATATAGGAGTACTTTTATGTTTTTGCTTCACGAATATGAGATTTTCCGGGCATTCCTAATAATATCAAGCGTTATTCCTATCTTGTCATTTGTCATTTATGGAATTTGAGCCCCGATTAGGGAAGGGCCAGAAAAGCTTTCAACTTCGTCCTTATCCTTCAGTTTATGCATGGCGAAAAGAAGCGTTGGATCAGAGATACCTTTTGGAGTTGAAAAATATTTCAAATCCAAAAGGTCAGAGTATCTTCTTACGAATTAGTGAATAAAGCAGAGTTCCCTTGTTCATAAAAAGAAAAAGTATGAAATATTCATATAAATCAAAATGTGGGAGAGATAAAGAAGATGCAGGTTCATTTATCTGATTGGCTCATAATGAAAAAAGAAAAGAATCGGAGTTTCTTTGTACTGTGTCTGAAATACATTCTTTCTATTTATATCCTTCCACTGTTTGATTGAATCTGTTTAGCTATGAAAATCTCACATACTTTTGAAATAAGAAAAGTATGAACAGAGAGGAATATCTAATACATTATTCACGTGTCAGGAACCAGATTTGAACTGGTGACACGAGGATTTTCAGTCCTCTGCTCTACCAACTGAGCTACCCCGACCATTTCCCTGCATCATCCTAGCAGAGTACTTGTATCTATGTCAATGAAAAGAACTAAAAAAGAAAGTCTTAACAAATTGGACCTAGCCCCTTGAATTTTGACTTTCTTTGTCAATGTAAGGATAATTCCATGGACTGTGAATGATTCAATAACGGAGATTCTCTATGTTCATTTGTGTAGGTATCGTATCTATCCAAAGAAAATTGGATTGGAGGATACGAGGGTAAAGAAAGAGTGAGGAATTTCAATGGGCTTTTTCTTGGGGATAGAGGGACTTGAACCCTCACGATTTTAAAATTCGACGGATTTTCTTCTTACTATAAATTTTTTTGTTGTTGGTATTGACATGTAAGATGGGACTCTCTCTTTATTCTCGTACGATTCATCTTCAAAAATCTATAAAACTCTGGAATGAATCATTTGATCACTGAATATTTGAATTTGATTCTTTTTTCAACTTCAATTAGAATTGATTCACAAGAACTCTTCCATTTTTCTATGTATACGTGCGTATTAGGTATATAAGGTTATCCTTTCTGTTATTTTGATCTTTTCTTTTGATAGAAGGATTTTAGCTACTAATTTCACGTAGTCAATTTCATTCGTTAGAACAGCTTCCATTGAGTCTCTGCACCTATCCCTTTATATTCCCATTTTTCATTTTTTTTTTTCAAAAACAAAGATTTGGCTCAGGATTGCCCATTTTTAGTTCCAGGGTTTCTCTGAATTTGGAAGTTACCACTTAGCAGGTTTCCATACTAAGGCTCAATCCAATCAAGTCCGTAGCGTCTACCAATTTCGCCATATCCCCTTTGCTCTGAGACAAGGATTCAGTTGTAATTCCATCCACCTCTTTTATGAATCTTGGCACTGTTTAATTCATTAGGCAATGATTCCTATATTGAAAAGGTGTATGCTGCTATTTTCTTTTTTTGCCCGCCCCCTCCTATCTCTCTATTCTATAATTTCATCTCTATTGGATGAACCCTATTTGTTTCAATCCGAATGATTCTATCATTGATGTATCCACAATTCAATATGGATAGATAGATCCCACATATATCTATATCTTTCCTAATCATTTCTTTTGGAAGTACTATTAAAAATAGTGGAACGGTCAATATTCATTCTTTTTTTTGCCCTCTTTTTTCTAATGATAGAATCAAAATTTTTATCATAGATTTTCTATTATTCAAATAGAAATAAATAGAATATCATTCTCTTTGAATTCTTTATCTATTAGGATATAGATATAGGATCTAGATAATTTCGTTACGTAAAATTTAGATTTCAAGTTTAAAGTATAGGTTTTTCTAATAGTAATAAATAAAGATTTCAATTGGAATTTATTTTTCAATTTTAGATCTCATATTTTTCTTTGAATTTAATCTTTTTTATATAGATCTAAATAGTTTTCTTTTCTATTTTTGAAAGAAAATCACTAGTAATAACTCAGATCCGAAGTTTACTGTATTCCTATACAGTATTGCTGTAATATGCGCCCGCTTAGCTCAGAGGTTAGAGCATCGCATTTGTAATGCGATGGTCATCGGTTCGATTCCGATAGCCGGCTCTTTTTCTTTCCATTATTGAAAATCTCCACTTTTGCTTTCTCTAAATGTAAGGTCGCCAATCTATTATATCAGGGTAACTTGCAGTTATAGCTATGAATAAAAAAAGTTGATTACAACAATGAGATCTCTTGAGATCTCTACAGAAGAAATTGTAAAACGTAGTCTTTACCGGAATTTCCTATATTTAGAATATATATTTTATTATGTTTTGTAGTACTTAAGTAGATTCAAGTATATTTAGTTGTGTTTTGCTGATCCTTTAGTTCAGTCTGAATTTATATTTTTTTGTCAAATGAAAGTGAATAAAAAAGGAGCCTTTATATGTCTCGTTACCGGGGACCTCGTTTTAAAAAAATACGCCGGCTTGGGGCTTTACCGGGACTCACTAGTAAAATACCCAGATCCAGAAGTGATCTTCAAACCCAATTGCGCTCTGGAAAAAGATCGCAATATCGTATTCATTTAGAAGAGAAACAGAAATTGCGTTTTCATTATGGTCTGACAGAGCGGCAATTACTTAAATATGTGCACATTGCTGGAAAAGCCAAAGGGTCAACAGGCCAGGTTTTACTACAACTACTCGAGATGCGTTTGGATAACATACTTTTTCGATTAGGTATGGCTTCGACCATTCCTGGAGCCAGACAATTAGTTAACCATAGACACATTTTAGTGAATGGCCGTATAGTGGATATACCGAGTTATCGTTGCAAACCCCGAGATATTATTACTGCGAAGGATAAAGAAAGATCAAAAGCTCTGATTCAAAATTATCTTGTTTCATCCCCCCGCGTGGAATTGCCAAACCATTTGACTATGGACTCTTTACAATATAAAGGATTCGTAAATCAAATAATAGATAGTAAATTTATTGGTTTGAAAATAAATGAGTTGTTGGTCGTAGAATATTATTCACGTCAGACTTGATTCTCACGAAAATAAAAAAGCGAGGTTCATACAATTTTTACTCCTTTCGCTGAAGTAAATAGAGGATCTTGTGTCCTGTCTCATTCA